ATGTCGCAACCCGCTTCTTATTTTTGTACTTTGTTTTTGAATTGCTCTATAGAAACAGAACCTAACTAATAAGAAATTACCCCTTGACAGTGCTATATGTTGTATATGTAAATCCTAGACAGTTGAAAGATTTTTTCAATATTCTTATTTGATCTCCGTTCGATTTTGGATAGGTAAATAATTGAATTAGATTCGGTTGGATGGGACCAAGGAAATCGCAGGTTAACTCCCACTTCTTATTGTCTGATTGAATTAATTGATCAACCCGCTATCGGATATTGATTTGGAATTCGATAACTTTCGCAAAAATTTTAGACAGATTTGATTTCTATTTAACTTCCAATTTTTATTATGAGAATGACTCCCTCTACTTCTGGTTCTGAGGTTTCCACTCTTGAAAAAAAAAACCTGGGGCGTATCATCCAAATCATCGGCCCGGTACTAGATGTGTCTTTTCCATCAGGCAAGATGCCAAATATTTATAACGCTTTGGTAGTTAAAGGACGAGATACTGCCGGTGAACCAATTAATGTCACTTGTGAGGTACAGCAATTATTAGGAAACAATCGAGTTAGGGCTGTAGCTATGAGTGCTACAGATGGTCTAACGAGAGGAATGGAAGTAAGTAATACGGGAGCTCCACTAAGCGTTCCAGTTGGTGGAGCAACTCTCGGACGCATTTTCAATGTACTTGGAGAGCCCGTTGATAATTTAGGCCCTGTAGATACTTCCACAAGATTTCCTATTCATAGATCTGCACCCGCCTTTATAGAATTAGATACAAAATTATCTATTTTTGAAACCGGAATTAAAGTCGTAGATCTTTTAGCCCCCTATCGTCGTGGGGGAAAAATAGGGCTATTCGGGGGGGCTGGAGTGGGTAAAACAGTACTGATTATGGAATTGATTAATAATATTGCCAAAGCTCACGGGGGTGTATCTGTATTTGGGGGAGTAGGTGAACGTACTCGTGAAGGAAATGATCTTTACAAAGAAATGAAAGAATCGGGAGTGATTAATGAACAAAATATTGCAGAATCAAAAGTTGCTCTAGTTTACGGTCAGATGAATGAACCGCCGGGAGCTCGTATGAGAGTTGGTTTGACTGCCCTAACTATGGCGGAATATTTCCGAGATGTTAATGAACAAAACGTTCTTCTATTTATCGATAATATCTTCCGTTTCGTCCAAGCAGGATCTGAAGTATCTGCTTTGTTGGGTAGAATGCCTTCCGCTGTGGGTTATCAACCCACCCTGAGTACCGAAATGGGTACTTTACAAGAAAGAATTACTTCTACCAAGAAGGGGTCTATAACTTCTATTCAAGCGGTTTATGTACCTGCAGATGATTTGACTGACCCTGCTCCTGCTACGACATTTGCACATTTAGATGCTACTACTGTATTATCAAGAGGATTAGCCGCCAAGGGGATCTATCCAGCAGTAGATCCTTTAGATTCAACATCGACTATGCTACAACCCGCAATCGTTGGTGATAAACATTATGAAACAGCACAAAAGGTTAAGCAAACTTTACAACGTTACAAAGAACTTCAGGACATTATAGCTATCCTTGGGTTGGACGAATTATCGGAAGAGGATCGTTTAACCGTAGCAAGAGCGCGAAAAATTGAGCGTTTCTTATCACAACCCTTTTTTGTAGCAGAAGTATTTACCGGTTCTCCAGGGAAATATGTTGGTTTAACGGAAACAATTAGAGGATTTCAATTAATTCTTTCCGGAGAATTAGATGTTCTTCCTGAACAGGCCTTTTATTTGGTAGGTAACATCAATGAAGCTACCGCGAAGGCTATGAACTTAGAAATGGAGAACAATTCGCAGAAATGACCTTAAATCTTTGTGTACTGACCCCGAATCGAACTGTTTGGGATGCAGAAGTGAAAGAAATTATTTTAGCTACTAATAGTGGCCAAATTGGCGTATTACCCAATCACGCCCCTATTGCCACAGCTGTCGATATAGGTATTTTGAGAATACGCCTTAAAGACCAATGGGTCACGATGGCTCTGATGGGTGGTTTTGCTAGAATAGGTAATAACGAGATCACTGTTTTAGTAAATAATGCGGAAAAGGGTAGTGAGATTAATCCAGAAGAAGCCCGGCAAACTCTTGAAATAGCGGAAGCTAATTTGAGAAAAGCGGAAGGAAAAAGACAAACAATTGAGGCAAATCTAGCCCTCCGACGAGCTCGAACACGCGTAGAGACTCTCAGTTCGATTTCATAATTAGTTGGTCCATCTGAATAGTCAAAAGAAAATGTGTATAAAAACTTATGTATATAAAAACTTATTAGATGTCATTGATCCCAGTATCTAATAAGTTCTACCTACTATTGGATTTGAACCAATGACTCCTGCCGTATGAAAGCAATACTCTAACCACTGAGTTAAGTAGGTCATTTCTCATTACAAAGAAAACCAAAAGGGACCCGCCCCATCGATGAATTATAAATATCATATTATTTAGAAGCAATACCAAA